CAATAAAACACTATTGTTCCTCCCCGAAATTATATATGATCGATTACAAATATCTATGATCTGTCTTCTCTATAAAGGACCTGAAATACCTTGCTTACGTATCATTGGAAAATGCATTAACATAAATACGGCAGTAAGAAGAGGTAATACAAAAGTGTGTAAACTATAAAAACGGGTCAAAGTAGATTGACCCACACTAGCACTTCCACGCAATAACTCTACTAAAGGTGATCCTATTACGGGAATAGCTTCAGGTACGCCTGTCACGATTTTTACTGCCCAATAACCGATTTGGTCCCGGGGTAAGGAATAACCAGTTACACCAAACGATGCAGTCAATACAGCCAGAACCACACCCGTAACCCAAGTCAATTCGCGAGGTTTTTTAAATCCGCCCGTGAGATACACACGAAATACGTGTAGGATCATCATTAGGACCATCATACTTGCTGACCATCGATGAACTGATCGGATTAACCAACCAAAGTTGACTTCAGTCATTATGTATTGAACAGAGGCAAAAGCCTCCGTAACGGTCGGACGATAGTAAAAAGTCATAGCAAAACCCGTAGCTACTTGTACTAAAAAACAAGTAAGTGTGATCCCTCCTAGACAATAAAATATATTGACATGAGGAGGAACATATTTACTAGTTATATCATCTGCAATCGCCTGAATCTCGAGACGCTCCTCGAACCAATCATATACTTTATTGAGATAGGTAAACCAAGGGGACTCCCCCTCTGAGAACCGTATATGAGAATTTCATCTCGTACGGCTCAAGCAGAAACACCCAAATACTGATTACAATGGATATGTAATAGAAAATTTGAAATTTCTTATTTATCCACTTGATTCAATCGTCTCTGAAGATACGAAGGAACCAAAATCCGAACTCTCTTCTTTGTTGTGATGAGAATGCCAAAATATCAAGTTAGCTCATCTGTCTTTATGTTGATCGTTACAGGCCTCTTGAATCTTCTATTCCCCTATTTATTTGTTATTTGATTTGTTGTTTTTGTTTGTGCGTAATGCAGATTGACTATTGTTTACTATTTTTTTTTTTGATAGGAATTCTCTTGTTGAGACCCTATGAATCGATTGAAACCTCAGATTCATACTAGAACCACGATGATTCAATAAAACCCAAAAACTAAGACCAAGGGTTCTATGAGTAAGAACTATTTGATCATCACTTATTCATAGATGTAATGACTAAAAATCCAGAGAAAGATTTGTCCTTCGGTCAAAATAAGCATGATTCTAAAGGAAGAAAAATCGTTCAATTTATCAAATACCTCTTTGTTTGAAAATTTTTTGAAGTCCAGTCACGAGGTCTGAATAGTAGGTATGAATCATAGTTCAAATATTTCTTGATCTATTCCATATATTCCGTGCTCCAGATACTAGGATGAATATCCGACGAGGCAGAACCATCTCTGTCGAGATGACAGACCCATTCTCTGTACTATCAATAGGATCAATTATAACAAGTCGCACACTCATATTCCGGAAATACCGAAACAACGGAATTCCACGGTCAAACTACCAGAATGGACTATAAATCTGAGTCCTAAGTGATTCATTTTTGATTGAAAAGCTAGGGCTTCTGGTTCTTATGGACCTAATTCATTGAAATTCCATCCAGTAAAACGGAAGAATTATAAATCTCTAAAATAATAGATAGGAATATCGCAAATAGAGCCATTGCGACACCCATAAATGGGGTGGTTCCCCACCCAGGAGCCACTTTACCATATTCTGAATTCAATGGTTTCAATAAATCCCCTGTAATAGTTCGTCTTGGCCCAGATCTAGCACTACCCTCAACGGTTTGTGTAGCCATAAATACTATTGCATTGGTTGAGATCTGTTGACTTTGTATACTATTCCGTTGTAAATAAACGATCTTATCGTAGCATAGATCCATCGTGGTCTTGAAATTCTCTAATAATGGAAACAGCAACCTTAGTCGCCATCTCCATATCTGGTTCACTTGTAAGCTTTACAGGGTACGCCTTATATACCGCTTTTGGGCAACCCTCTCAACAACTAAGAGATCCATTCGAGGAACACGGAGACTAATTGAAGTAATGAGTCCCCCATATGGGGGACTCATTACTTCAATTAAGATAATGAAAAATCATTTCATCTTTTTAGTCGGGACCTTAGGCGGTTCTCGAAAAAATATAGCGAAAAAGATTATCCCTAAAGTCGAGACTAAGAGGAATGTATAAACCAATGCTTCCATAGATTCGATCGTTGTTTACAATTATAGCTTCCACACCTGTTCATTTAGGATTATTTCCCAGATAAAGAAAGGACAAGAGCAAAGAAAGGCGATGATTCAAATCAATATTTCTACGGTACCTTATGTCAAATCAAAAAAATCAAATATAGAGGCGAAAGATACCGGAGCAATGTTGTATCAGACTACCTGTCTCCTTGTAGTTGGATCTCCAAGTTTTTGGAATGCTCCAAACTCCACTTGAGCATCCAAATCTGGGTCAATCCCAGCAAAAACATCTCTGAACAAGGTTCGAGCGCCATGCCAAATGTGTCCGAAAAAGAAGAGCAAAGCAAACGTAGCATGTCCAAAAGTGAACCAACCCCTTGGACTGCTCCGAAAAACACCATCGGATTTCAAAGTAGCACGATCTAATTCAAAAATTTCACCCAATTGGGCACGTCTAGCATATTTTTTCACAGTAGCAGGATCGCTATAGCTGACTCCATTGAGTTCGCCACCATAGAACTCAACAGTTACACCCACTTGTTCGACACTATACTTCGATTCTGCCCTTCTAAAAGGAACATCGGCTCTCACAATTCCGTCTCCGTCCACCAAAACTACTGGAAATGTTTCAAAAAAAGTAGGCATACGGCGTACAAAAAGTTCATGCCCTTCTTTATCTCTAAAGATAGGGTGTCCTAACCATCCAACAGCTATCCCATCCCCGTTGTCCATTGAGCCTGCCCGGAATAATCCACCTTTCGCCGGATTATTACCGATGTAATCATAAAAAGCTAATTTTTCGGGAATTTTAGACCAAGCTTCCGATAAACTCAGATTTTCGGCTAGACTGGCGCCAACTCTTCGATATATTTCTTGCTGGAAGTATCCCTGATCCCACTGATAACGAGTGGGACCAAATAATTCGATCGGGGTAGTTGCTGAACCATACCACATAGTTCCAGCAACAACGAAAGCTGCAAAAAAGACAGCAGCGATACTACTGGAAAGGACAGTTTCAATATTGCCCATACGTAATCCTTTGTATAGACGTTGGGGTGGGCGGACACTAAGATGGAATAGACCTGCTAATATACCCAATGTACCTGCTGCAATATGATGAGAGGCTATTCCTCCCGGAACAAAGGGATCAAAACCTTCCGCACCCCACGCTGGATTTACAGATTGTACTTTTCCGGTTAGGCCATAAGGATCGGATACCCATATTCCAGGACCATACAAGCCTGTTACATGAAATGCGCCAAACCCAAAGCAAGCCACCCCTGAGAGAAATAAATGAATTCCAAAAATCTTGGGCAAATCCAAAGAGGGTTTTCCCGTACGTTCATCACAGAATATTTCTAGGTCCCAATACACCCAATGCCAGATAGCTGCTAAGAAGCACAAGCCAGAAAACACAATATGTGCCCCGGCCACACCTTCGTAACTCCAAATACCCGGATTCGTTATAGTTCCTCCTGTAATACTCCAACCGCCCCATGAATTGTTTATTCCTAAACGAGTCATGAAGGGTATAACGAACATACCCTGTCTCCACATTGGATCAAGAACGGGGTCAGAAGGATCAAAAACTGCTAATTCGTATAGAGCCATCGAACCGGCCCAACCGGAAACTAGAGCTGTATGCATTATATGGACAGAAAGCAGCCGACCGGGATCATTCAATACGACGGTATGAACACGATACCAAGGCAAACCCATGGAAATACCCCTTTCTCAAAGAAAAAATAGATACTATGTAACTTTATCACATTGGAAATAACTATGCTATGGACCTCACCCTTTCATTGGATTATCTCGAAACAAGGGTTAATATTTATTCTGTTCCGTTAGTAATAATTGAACAATTCTGTTCGTGGGAACAAAGAGAAGCAGATCTATTCTATACCCAATAAGTACCAATACGCAATGGGGGGATTAATCCTATTTTTTGTGAGCGAATGTATAGATACTTGTTTCTCATTCGAACGATCCGTTCGTAAGAATTTTCCTTTATTCCGTCTTCCTCTATGAATCTTCCAATCTATCGATAAAATACGATAAACGACAATATTATGAAGACAATAAACCATTGTTTGTTACGTTTCCACATCAAAGTGAAATAGAATACTTAATTTTTCTTTCATTTAATGCCCATTGGTGTTCCAAAAGTACCTTTTCGGAGTCCTGGAGAGGAAGATGCAGTTTGGGTTGACGTATAGTGTGACTTGTCAGACATATTGGGTCATATGGGATTTCCCCGTTCTCTCCCCCGATCGAGATATCCTCTGTTTCGCCCAAGAAAGATTGATTGAACCGTCAATAATTCGAAGCGTGAAGTGCAATTAGATCAATTTATTTGGTTGGAGGATCAATATTCTCAATTAAAAGAATTTATGGTTGGCTTGGACCAATAAAATGAAGTATACAGGCTCCGTTCAGAAAATACCAAGGTAATCCATGTATGATTACCACCCTATCAGAAATGATTCCTTTATACCATATGAGTGATCTCAAATTGCCAATTAATGGAATAATATGATGAATACATCGAATATTTTGTGGAAGGCATGAAAATGAAACAAATTGAAAAAAAAAAAAAGAAGTCATAGCAAAAAGAAGTGGTACTGGGATCATTTGTCCTATATGTGCAAATCGAATTCGGGCAGATCTTTACCCGGAGTAGAGCATAAACCTAAAAGAGTGGAAGAGGCCCATTCGGGAACAAGAAAATTACATCGTGATTTAGATCTCGATGAAACAATACATCAATGAGGGGTTAGCTCGATAAGTTCAGTGAATTCTTTTTTGATTTTATAGGGAAGCAAGTCAAAACTCATGTTTCTTAAAAAATGGAAGAAAAAGCCCGCTACGAAAAAAGAAATAGGGCTGGAATCGACAATTTCTTTTTTTTTTTTATTTTCTCAATTTTGATTTTTTGAACCGTATGCACCCAAAGGTGCGTGTACGGTTCCTAAGGAATAGAATTTTGTCCTAATCAACCGACTTCATCGAGAAAGATTACTTTTTTTAGGCCAAGAAGTTGATAGCGAGATCTCGAATCAACTTGTTGGTCTCATGGTATATCTCAGTATAGAGGATGATACCAGGGATCTGTATTTGTTTATAAATTCTCCCGGCGGATGGGTAATCCCAGGAATAGCTATTTATGATACTATGCAATTTGTGCCACCAGATGTGCATACAATATGCATGGGATTAGCCGCTTCAATGGGATCTTTCATCCTGGTTGGAGGAGAAATTACCAAACGTCTAGCATTCCCTCACGCTTGGCGCCAATGAGTTTTTTTATTTGAGAGAAAAAAAGACTATGCCTTCGTCATATGGAATATGAATAAAATAATAATAATATTAAGTAATAATAGCATGGCATTTCAAGTTCGATATGAGCAAACTATTATTATTTTTTCATAATATGAGATTATGTATCGAGATAGTAGTATGAAAGAAAGGTTATTTCCGACTTGATCTTATGTATCGGGGTCCATTTCAGCGTCACAAACCTTTTTGCTTCCACATCAGAAGTCTCTTTCCAATATTTATGTTATGAAAGAGTGTGAAAATAAAAAAAAAAAAAAAGATCATTTTTTACTTATTTTTATTTGATCGGATCAGAAAGAAACTTTGGGATTGCTGAATCACAGACGAGATAAATATATAAAGCAACGGAACCATCATAGTATTTTTTGATTACTCCGAAAGGAAGGATGGTAAATGGATCATTCAACGATCTGGGTCTGATAGATTCGACTTGTCTCTTTCTTCGATGAAAAAAGAGAAAAAAAAAAATTCCATTACAGAGCCGTATGCACAAAAGATGCCTGTACGGTTGTTCAATTCTATCTTTTTCTCCCTGCTTGTTATTCTTTATCCCTTCCCTTCGCCCAATCATGCGAGATAGAGGAATCGTTCATTATGTTATATCATCAGGGTTATGATCCATCAACCTGCTAGTTCTTTTTATGAGGCACCCACAGGAGAATTTATCCTGGAAGCGGAAGAACTACTGAAACTCCGCGAAACCCTCACAAGGGTTTATGTACAAAGAACGGGCAATCCTTTATGGGTTGTATCCGAAGACATGGAAAGGGATGTTTTTATGTCAGCAACAGAAGCCCAAGATTATGGCATTGTTGATCTTGTAGCGATCGAAAATACCGGGGATTTCGCATAAATCTTTGATTCCATTTCGAATCATAATTTGAATGAACCCTTATTTTATTTGATCTTTTATCTTCTTACCTGGGTAAAATATGAAATGGAAGTAATTCATAATCATCCGGTTAGGATCGATCTAAACCAGCCCATTCTGTATATGATTCAGCATGCCAACTATTAAACAACTTATTAGAAACACAAGACAGCCAATCAGAAATGTCACGAAATCCCCCGCTCTTCGAGGATGTCCTCAGCGTCGAGGAACATGTACTAGGGTGTATGTGCGACTCGTTCAGATCATGAGCTAGAACAAATGAGACGATTTTTACAGTATCAATGACTCGTACCAATGAATAGAATGGAAGAACTCCATTCACTATCGAAAAATAAAGATCTCTCGTATACCTCTATTTGTATGGAATTTATGGTTTCCATTGGTGCAAATCCAATCACCTCGATTTGAGATGAAAAGCAATTCCCATTGGTAGCAAATGGTTATCCATTAAGCGGGGGAATGATATTTAAGAAGCAGAAAGATTATGCTCCTACTCTTGCAAGAACGGACTAACAGGGTCAGCTACCTATTCAACCTTCATAATTAAATGCCGTCACTGTATGGATAGATCCCATTGAAAAAAGACCTATTACTCGATAATTCATCGGTAGAGCCAAAGAGCGTGAACTGTACAAGTTACCAATAACATTGATTAAATGAGGAAAGGGGCTCCGGTGTATAGAGAGGACCTCGCCGTTTAAGAAGTAACCATAGAAACGATGGAAGCCACTATTTGTCCATTTACGATTTATTTTATACCTAATATCGGTACAATTTCTTTTTTTTTTTGAGGTGAAATGCCTGGAAGAAATAAAAAAATCGTGGTTGGGAAGGTTATAGTAGCAAAAGCCATTGGAATTTGTATTTTAATTTTATACATCGGAAGAATCCGTTTTGTTATTAATAAACCAGGAGAGGGGAAAAGAATGACTGAAAGAAAAGAAATCAATTAGTTATTCATCCAAGTTTCTTTTGATTCAATGACCAGAGTTAGACGAAGATATATAGCTCGGAGACGTAGAACAAAAATTCGTTTATTTGCAGCAACCTTTCGAGGGGCTCATTCAAGACTTACTCGAACTACTACTCAACAGAAAATGAGAGCTTTGGTTTCCACTCATCGGGATAGAGGCAGGCGAAAGAGAAGTTTTCGTCGTTTGTGGATCACTCGGATAAATGCAGTAACTCGTGAGAATAGGGGATCCCATAGTTATAGTCGATTAATACTTGATCTGTACAAGAGGCAGTTGCTTCTTAATCGTAAAATACCTGCACAAATAGCCATATCAAATAGGAATTGTCTTGACACGATTTCCAATGCGATCATCAAATAAGGAGATTGGAAGGAATTCACTGGAATACTTTAAACGGAGTTCCCCGGAGAATGAACTCCGGGAGGGTATAGTAGAAATTCGTATGATAAGATAAGTAGTAGGAATGAACGAACACGTTTCAATAAAAAAAAAAAAAAAAGATTTATTCTTCCCCCATTCTTTTTTTATTATTACATTACGGCGCGACAATCTCTCGGCTTTTTCGAACAAAACTTCAATCTGAGTTCGAATTAGAGTTTTGATTCGATTGAGGAATAGGCTTATTTATTTCTGGTTCTAGGACCAGTAGTTCTAGGGATCGACCCGGTTCTCTCAAACTGTTTCTCATTATTAAGAAAAGGTAACGAAGATAAAATACGAGCTTGTTTTATAGCAATAGTAATTAATCGTTGTTGTTTCAAGGTTAATCTATTCACTCGTCTAGATAATATTTTTCCTTGTTCACTAATAAATTGATTAATTAAACTCATGTTTCTATAATCAATTCGATCCCCCGATCCAATTGGGGGCAAACGCCTATGAAAAGATCGCTTGGATTTATGAAAGGGCCGCTTGGATTTATCCATGGTTTATTTCTTATTTCTAAAATCCTATTTCTTCATTCATTTCGGATCCGACCAAAATAGGACTGGATTTGTATATATTATATATGTATATGTAATTTCTTCCTCTTCCTTGGAAGAGTGGCACACGCGTTCCATTCGATTTATTTCTTTATCTCCCCATGAATCGTATGTTTGTAACAATAAGGGCAGAATTTTTTCAAGTCCAATTGACTAGGTGTATTGTGTCGATTCTTTTGAGTAATATATCTGGAAATGCCCCGCGATTCTTTATTCAAACCATTTCGGACACAACTGGTACATTCCAAAATAACTACTACTCTGACATCTTTACCCTTAGCCATGAACCTCCTTTGGATTTTGAATTCACTCAATTCTTCTATTTTCGATTCGAACCGAAGCGAAGAAGAAAGGAATGAAAAATAAATAGACGAGAAGTTGCTAACTCGAAATCCAATTCAATTATGAAAGATTTCGTTGCAATCAATAGAGTAATCAAATTATTAAGTAATACAAATATTTCTAACTATCCATTATTCCCAATCCCAGTATTTCATTTAGTATCTTGTATGATCTTGAACAGCCTGCCCTCGACCCACATTTCCATTTCTGTTCTCCCTATATTAACCCGAACCCGAGTTTCGATGAGATTCAATCCACTTTTATTCTTTACTCTTTCTTTCCTATCCTAAAGAACTGAAAAAAAGGGGGGGGGTTAGTCGCAGAGAATTTATTGTATCTCTAATCTTCTTGATCCCTTCCCATGTCAATAACTAGAATGAAAAAAAGGGGAATGTCAACGCATCTGGGAATAAACGATTGATCTCTATCAATAGACCCGCCAAAGACCCGAACCATAGAGTAGTTAGCACAGGTGCCGTGGAGAGATATGTTTTTATATCTCGCATTGAAAATCCTCCTTCTTTTTCTTTAACTTTATTGACTTTATTGTATATTGTAATACATATATGATCAGATGCATATGTAGTTAAAGATCATTTGTACGGGGAATCTCTAACCAAAATGGATATATACAACGATCCGGTAGATGAAATCTACCTGTCCCTAAAACAGAAAAAGATGAACCCTCCTTCCTGAGCACTACTGATAAATATTCATTCCTTTATACGTTTATACGTTAGGTATGTATATAATTCTTTATGAGAATGAAACCAAAAAACCAAAAAGAAGAAATGGCAAAAGAAATTCTATTTAGATAGAGGAAATTAGGATGTGGAAAACAAAACATGGATTCCCTACAATGGCACTGTACAACAAATGAAAGGGATGTAGCGCAGCTTGGTAGCGCGTTTGTTTTGGGTACAAAATGTCACGGGTTCAAATCCTGTCATCCCTACTTATCACTTCTCCTATGGACAGTAACGAGGGGTCAATTGAGATCGATTAAAATTGGACACAATCTACCATTTTATGATACTATACATACAAGATGTATTGGGGGTACAAAAAGAATCCTTTTCTTGACATCCGTATCTCCCATCATAATAAAGCGCTCTTAGTTCAGTTCGGTAGAACGTGGGTCTCCAAAACCCGATGTCGTAGGTTCAAATCCTACAGAGCGTGATTCTGTTCTTTTAATGTTGAATCACAATAAAATAACTTCACTAACTTGAAC